TTAAAAATAAGCTAAATTTAAGCTTTTGGGTTCATACCTCAAATATAAAGATTAATCTTTTTTTTAAAAATAAAGTGCCTGATAAAAAGGATTATTCTGATAGGATAAATTATGTAAAATTTACCTTTATTATATTTTATAGAATTAAACTATATCTAATAAAATCAAAATTTATTGTGCTTCTTACACTAAAATATACTTAAAATATACTTTTAAAAAATTAAATTTTTAATTTAAATAAATAATTATTTTTCATTATAAATTTTAACTCCAATAAAATATTTTTTTTATTTATTTTATTTTCAAGAACTTTAATTTCAATTTCTTCTAATAGATGAATTGGATGTTGAATTGGCCTAGAAGTTAATTTATTGAGATTTATCCCTCTTATAATAAATCATAATAATATTTATTCTTCAGAAGCTTCATTAAAATATTTTTTAACTCAATCAATTGCTTCAATTAATTTATTATTTTTAATTTTATTAAAAATATCTTTATTAAAAAATATTGAATTTAATAATTTTCCCTCAATTTTAATAAATTCAAGAATTTTAATAAAAATAGGATCAGCACCTTTCCATTTTTGATTTCCTAATATTATTGAAGGATTAACATGATTTAATAGATTTATTTTAATAACTTGACAAAAAATTACCCCATTAATTTTATTATCTTATAGTTTTAATTTTAAATTTTTAGTTATTATTATAATTTTAAATGCTTTTATTGGAGCAATTGGAGGATTAAATCAAACCTCTATACGAAAATTATTAGCTTATTCTTCAATTAATAATTTAAGATGAATGATTATATCTATTTTAATCAGAGAAAATTTATGAATAATTTATTTCATTATTTATTCAATTTTAAATATATTTTTATGTTATAATTTTTATATTTTAAATTTAAATTATTATTTTCAAATTTTTTTTTCAAATATAAAAATTATATTAAAATTATCTTTAATATTAAATTTTCTTTCTTTAGGAGGATTGCCACCTTTATTGGGATTTTTACCAAAATGATTATTAATTAATTTTTTAATAAATAATAACTTATTAATTTTAAATTTTATTTTTATTATAATAAGTTTAATTCTTTTATATTTTTATATTCGAATTATTTTTTCTTCTTTTATATTTAACCATTTTAAATCTAAATGAATAAATTTAAATTTTAAAAATTTTAATTTTTTTTATATTATAAACATAATTTTTTTTTCATTATTAGGATTACCTTTAAGAACCTTAATTTTTTATTATTAAGGTTTTAAGTTAATTAAACTAATAATCTTCAAAATTATAAATAAAGTATATATTCTTTAAGCCTTAATAAATTATATCTTAAAATTTGCAATTTTATATTTTATTTAAACTATAAGACTTTATTTTTAATAAAAGAGAATAATTCTCGTTAATAAATTTACAATTTATCGCTTAAATACTCAGCCATTTTATTTTTTTAAGCGAAAATGACTTTATTCAACAAATCATAAAGATATTGGAACTTTATATTTTTTATTTGGAATTTGAGCAGGAATAGTAGGAACTTCTTTAAGTTTATTAATTCGAGCTGAATTAGGTAATCCAGGTTCATTAATTGGAGATGATCAAATTTATAATACAATTGTTACAGCTCATGCTTTCATTATAATTTTTTTTATAGTAATACCGATTATAATTGGAGGATTTGGTAATTGATTAGTTCCTTTAATATTAGGAGCCCCTGATATAGCATTTCCACGACTTAATAATATAAGATTTTGACTACTTCCCCCTTCATTAACTTTATTAATTTCAAGAAGAGTAGTAAATGCAGGTACTGGTACAGGATGAACAGTTTACCCTCCTCTTTCCTCTAATATTGCTCATGGAGGAGGTTCAGTAGATTTATCAATTTTTTCCTTACATTTAGCTGGAATTTCTTCTATTTTAGGAGCAATTAATTTTATTACCACAATTATTAATATACGTACAAATAATATGATATTTGATATAATACCTTTATTTGTTTGAGCTGTAGGTATTACAGCTTTATTACTTTTATTATCTTTACCAGTTTTAGCTGGAGCTATTACTATACTTTTAACAGATCGAAATTTAAATACATCTTTTTTTGATCCAGCAGGTGGTGGAGATCCTATTTTATATCAACATTTATTTTGATTTTTTGGGCACCCCGAAGTTTATATTTTAATTTTACCAGGATTTGGGATAATTTCCCATATTATTTCCCAAGAAAGAGGAAAAAAAGAAACTTTTGGTTGTTTAGGAATAATTTATGCTATAATAGCAATTGGATTATTAGGATTTATTGTATGAGCACATCATATATTTACAGTAGGAATAGACATTGATACACGAGCCTATTTTACTTCAGCAACTATAATTATTGCTGTACCAACTGGAATTAAAATTTTTAGTTGACTAGCTACTTTACATGGATCACAAATCAATTATAGACCTTCTATTATTTGAAGATTAGGATTTGTTTTTTTATTTACAATTGGGGGGTTAACAGGAGTTATTTTAGCTAATTCATCTATTGATATTTCTTTACATGACACATATTATGTTGTAGCTCATTTTCATTATGTTCTTTCTATAGGAGCAGTATTTGCTATTATTGGAGGATTTATTCATTGATATCCATTATTTACCGGATTAAATTTAAATCAATTTTTATTAAAAATTCAATTTTTTTCTATATTTATTGGAGTAAACTTAACATTTTTTCCTCAACATTTTTTAGGTCTTGCAGGTATACCTCGCCGGTACTCAGATTATCCAGATTCTTTTATTTCATGAAATATTATTTCTACTTTAGGATCTTATATTTCATTTTTTTCTTTAATTTTTTTATTCTTTATTATTTGAGAATCTTTTATTAATAAACGATTTATTTTATTTTCAATAAATCTTCCTTCTTCTATTGAATGATATCAAAATTTTCCACCAAGAGAACACTCTTATAATGAATTACCTTTATTAAGAAAAAATTTCTAATATGGCAGAATATATGTAATGGATTTAAACCCCATTTATAAAGGCCATCCTTTTTTTAGAAATGGCAACTTGATCAAATTTAAATTTTCAAAATAGTAATTCACCATTAATAGAACAAATTATTTTTTTTCATGATCATACTTTAATAATTTTAATTATAATCACAATTTTAGTAGGCTATATTATAATAAGATTATTTTTTAATAAATTTATTAATCGATTTTTATTAGAAGGTCAATTAATTGAATTAATTTGAACTATTATTCCAGCTATTACTTTAATTTTTATTGCTTTACCATCTTTACGATTATTATACTTGATAGATGAATTAAATAATCCTTTAATTACCTTAAAATCAATTGGCCATCAATGATATTGAAGTTATGAATATTCAGATTTTAAAGAAATTTCATTTGATTCTTATATAATTCCTTCTAATGATTTAAATTTAAATTCTTTTCGTTTATTAGAAGTAGATAATCGAATTATATTACCTATAAATAACCAAATTCGAATTTTAGTAACAGCAAGAGATGTAATTCATTCTTGAACTATTCCCTCTTTAGGGGTAAAAGTTGATGCTAATCCAGGACGTTTAAATCAAACTAATTTTTTTTTATCTCGGCCGGGAACTTATTTTGGCCAATGTTCAGAAATTTGCGGAGCTAATCATAGTTTTATACCTATTGTAGTTGAAAGAATTTCAATTAATAATTTTGTAAAATGAATTAATAATTATATTTCATTAGATGACTGAAAGCAAGTATTGGTCTCTTAAACCATTTAATAGTAATATAGCAATTACTTCTAATGAAAAGAATTAGTTAAATAATTATAACATAAATATGTCAAATTTAAATTATTATATAAATAATATTCTTTAATTCCACAAATAATACCAATTAATTGAATTATATTATTTATATTTTTTACTTTAATTTTTTTTTATATATTTATTTTTAATTATTATAATTTTAACTTTAGTAATAAATTGTCATTTAAAATAGTTAATATTAAAAAAAATAATCTAAATTGAAAATGATAACAAATTTATTCTCAATTTTTGATCCTTCTACTAACATCATAAATTTATCATTAAATTGATTAAGAACAATTTTAGGATTATTAATAATTCCACTTTCTTACTGACTTATTCCTAATCGTTATATAATTTTTTTTAATAGAATTTTATATAAACTTCATTTAGAATTTAAAACTCTTATTGGATTTAAAAATACTAATGGGTCAACTTTAATCTTTATCTCCATTTTTACTTTTATTTTATTTAATAATCTTTTAGGAATTTTTCCTTATATTTTTACTAGAACAAGTCATTTAACATTATCTTTATCATTAACATTACCTTTATGATTAGCATTTATATTATTTGGATGAATTAACCATAATGAACATATATTTAGCCATTTAATTCCTCAGGGAACCCCTAAAATTTTAATACCTTTTATAGTTTTAATTGAATCTATTAGAAATATCATTCGGCCGGGAACTTTAGCTGTTCGATTAACAGCTAATATAATTGCAGGACATTTACTATTAACATTATTAAGAGGAATTGGAACTTCTATTCCTTCTAAATTTATTATTTTTTTAATTTTTGTTCAATTTCTTTTACTAACTTTAGAATCAGCTGTAGCTATTATTCAATCTTATGTAATTTCAATTTTAAGAACACTTTATTCTAGAGAAACTAACTAATGAAAAATTCACATAATCATCCTTTCCATTTAGTGGATTATAGACCTTGACCTTTAACAGGATCATTAAGATTATTAATTTTAACTTTTGGTATAACTAAATGATTCCATAGTTTTAATATAAATTTATATTTTATCGGATTTATCATTATAATTTTAACAATATTTCAATGATGACGAGATATTTGTCGAGAAGGAACTCTCCAAGGTAAACATACTATTTCAGTTTCATTAGGACTACGATGAGGAATAATTTTATTTATTATTTCAGAAATTTTTTTTTTTTTAAGTTTTTTTTGAGCCTTTTTTCATAGTAGTTTATCTCCCAATATTGAAATTGGCAGAAACTGACCCCCTCTAAGAATTGAAGCTTTTAATCCTTTCCAAATTCCCCTATTAAATACTATTATTTTAATTTCTTCAGGAATAACAGTAACTTGAGCCCATCATGCTATCATAGAAAATAATTATACTCAAGCTATTCAAAGTCTTTTAATTACAGTTATTTTAGGAATTTATTTTACTATCCTTCAAGCTTATGAATATTATGAAGCTTCATTTACAATTTCAGATAGAATCTATGGATCAACTTTTTTTATAGCAACTGGATTCCATGGATTACATGTAATTATTGGAACAATCTTTTTATTAATCTGTTTAATTCGATTAAACAAAAATCACTTTTCTTCTAATCATCATTTTGGATTTGAAGCAGCAGCATGATATTGACATTTTGTTGATGTAGTATGATTATTCCTTTATATTACAATTTATTGATGAAGAATTAATTAATTTATATAATATATTTAGTATATTTGATTTCCAATCAAAAAGTTTAAAAAAAATTTAATATAAATAATTATATCAATTTTTAATATTTTTTTTTTAATTTTTTTAATTTCTAATTTATTAATATTAATTTCAACTTTAATTTCAAAAAAATCTTTACAAGATCGAGAAAAATGTTCTCCTTTTGAATGTGGATTTGATCCATTAGACAAAAGACGAATCCCTTTCTCTTTACATTTTTTTTTAATTACAGTTATTTTTTTAATTTTTGATGTAGAAATCGCTTTAATTTTCCCAATAATTATTAATTTTAAAATAAGTAACATATTTTTTTGAAGATTAAGATCTTTTTTTTTTTTATTTATTTTATTAATTGGACTTTACCACGAATGAAATCAAAATATATTAAACTGAATTAACTAAATAAATATTTATATTAGGATTATAGTTTATAAAAACATTTGATTTGCATTCAAAAATAATTAATTATTTAATTTATCTTAAAATAAGTAGTATAAATATTACATTTAATTTCGGCTTAAAAAATGAAAAATTTTCCTTATTTTAATTAATTGAAACCAAAAAGAGGTATATCACTGTTAATGATAAAATTGAATATTATTCCAATTAAAGAAATATAAATAAATTAAGCTGCTAACTTAATTTCTAGTGATTAAAATTCATTAATATTTCTAATTTATTATTTTATATTTATATAGTTTAATAAAAACATTACATTTTCATTGTAAAAATAAAATTATTATTTTTATAAATATTTAAAGATAAATTTATCTCTTTAATATCTTCAATATTACGCTCTAAATATAAGCTATTTAAATAAAAAATAAATAATCTTAAAAAAAAAATTAAAACTCATAAAATAAATCTAAATAAAAAAATTTTAAAATTATTAATTTGAAAGATTTGATAAAAAATTGAATAATTTTTTATATTTTTATATAAACCTTGCCCTCTCAATATTTCAACCCATCCTATATCATTATTTTTAATTAAATTATTTCTTAAATTTAAATAAAAATATCTTAAACCATAAGTTGATAAATTAGGCATAAATCATATTCTAACAAAAAATGTTCTTAATTCATAAGTTTTCTTAAATTTACATATTATTTTAATTCTTAAAAGTCTAACATAATACCCTATTAAGCCCCCGATTCTTACTACAATTAATACTAATAATTTTATAAAAATAGTTAAATAAACAAATATAGGGATAGTAAAAATTATTCAACTTAATAAACTTCCAGAAATTAATCTTATAAATAATAAAACAAATATTCTTTTTAATATACAATAATCCTCATCATATAAATTAAAAATAGATAATAAATTATAATCATTAATTAATAAATAAAATAATAATCGAAAAGTATAAAATATTGTTAACCCTGTAGAAATATAAAATAATAAATAAATAAATAAATTAAAATTTCTTATTCTTATTATTTCTAAAATTAAATCTTTAGAATAAAATCCAGATAAAAAAGGTATCCCGCATAATGATAAATTTGAAATTCTTAAACATAAGCAAGTTAATGGAATAAATTTAGAAATACCCCCCATATAACGTAAATCTTGAATATCTATTATTATATGAATAATAACTCCTGCACATATAAATAATAAAGCTTTAAATATTGCATGAGTCAATAAATGAAAAAAAGCTAATAAAGGAAATCCCAATCTTAAAATTCTTATTATTAATCCTAATTGTCTTAAAGTAGATAAAGCAATAATTTTTTTTAAATCAAACTCATAATTAGCTGCAATTCCAGCCATAAATATTGTTAATCTAGAAATTAATAATAAAAATTTAAAAAAAATTGTATTTTCTAATAAAACTCTAAATCGAATTATTAAATAAACTCCAGCAGTAACTAATGTTGAAGAATGAACTAAAGCAGAAACTGGAGTTGGAGCTGCTATAGCAGCAGGTAATCAAGAACTAAAAGGAATTTGAGCTCTTTTTGTTATAGCAGCTATTACAACTATTATTATAATAATTATTATATAAATATCATTAGATAAAAAATTTATATAAAAAATAAAATTTCATCTACCATAATTTATTATTCATACAATTGCTATAAGAATACACACATCCCCAATTCGATTAGAAAGGACAGTTAATATACCAGAATTAAAAGATTTTACATTTTGATAATAAATAACTAAACAATAAGAAACTAACCCTAAACCATCTCATCCTAATAAAATTCTAATTAAATTAGGACTAATAATTATTAATATCATAGATCTAACAAATAATAAAATTAAAATAATAAAACGATTTAAATTTTTTTCTCTAGATATATATCTTTTTCTATAATAAACAACAACAGAAGAAATTAAAGAAACAAATGACATAAAAATAAAAGATATTCAATCTAATAATAAAGATATAACAATTGTACATGAATTTAAAGAAATAATTTCTCATTCTAAAAATAAAATTTGATTATTTATGATAAACTTTAAAAAAAAAAAAAAATTTATAATTATAAATACTATTAAAAAAAAAAATCTAACATAACAAATAGAATAATTTTTAATAATTTAAAGTAATTTATTACATTTTTGATACCACAAATCAATATTTTTTATTAAATTATTTAAATATCAAATTATAAAATAATCAACTTTAAAAATAATAAAATTTAAAGGAATTCAATGTAAAAATAAAATTAAATATTCTCGAGAAGACCCTATATAAAATCTATATAATCCATTATAATATAGTCCATGTTGTATATAGGAATATAAATATAATCTATAAGCAGCTCTAAAAAAAGATAATAATATTAAAAAAATTATTGTAAAAAAAGATCATCTTATTAATCTATTTATTAATCTAATTTCTCCTAATAAATTTAATGAGGGGGGAGCTGATATATTTGAAGATAAAAATAAAAATCACCATAAAGATAATGAAGGTATTAAATTTATTAATCCTTTATTAATTACTAAACTTCGTCTATGTAATCGCTCATAATTAATATTAGCTAAAAAAAATATACCAGAAGAACATAATCCATGACCAATTATTAATAAATAAGCCCCTGAAAATCCCCATCAATTTATTGTAATAATACCTCCAATTACTATTCTTATATGAGCTACAGAAGAATAAGCAATTAATGATTTTATATCAATTTGTCTTAAACATATTAATCTAATATAAAATCCTCCAATTAATCTAATTCTTATAAAGATTCTTCTTAAATTAAAATTAATTTCTTGAAAAATAATAATTACACGAATAATACCATAACCCCCTAGTTTTAATATAATTCCAGCTAAAATTATAGAACCAGAGACTGGGGCTTCAACATGAGCCTTAGGAAGTCATAAATGAACGAAAAATATTGGTATTTTTACTAAAAAAGCCATAATCATAGATAAATATAATAAAATATAATTTAAATTAAAAAATTTATATATATATATAAATATTCTATTAAATTCATTATATAAATAAAATAAACCTATTAATAAAGGTAACGAAGAAAATAAAGTATAAAATAATAAATAAGTACCAGCTTGAATTCGTTCCCCTTGATATCCTCAACCAATAATTAATATTAAAGTAGGAATTAATCTCCCCTCAAAAAATACATAAAATATAAATATATTTAAAACTCTAAATGTAAAAAATAATATTAATAATAAAAAAATAATATTCAATATAAAAAAATTTAAATAATAATTTATTTTAAATAAATTTTCTCTAGCTATTATTATCATAATACAAATTCAAATTCTTAATAAAATTAATCCATATGATAAAATGTCTATCCCAAATATATATCTAATATTTATATAAAATATATTTTTTAAATAAATATTAGAAAATAAAAATATTATAATAAATATTATTAATTGAACTAATCAAAATATATTTTTTAAAAAACAAAAAGGAATTAAAAAAATTAAAAAAAAAATAAATTTTATCATTATAATATATTAAAACTTATAAAATAATCTCTACCATGTGTACGAATTATAGAAACTAAAATTGATAAACCTAAAGCACCTTCACATACTGAAAAAACTAAAAATACTATTAATATATATATATTAAATTCTTGCATTAAAAAAATAATTATTATAAAAAAATATATTCTTAATACAATAAATTCTAATCTTAATAAAACAATTATTAAATGCTTATGTTTTGATACAAAAATTATATTTCCTAATATTAATATAATAAAAGAAGTAATTATCATATAAAAAATTATCATTAGTTTTTATAGTTTAAATAAAACCTTGGTCTTGTAAATCAAAAATAAATTATATTTTAAAAACTTCAAAAAAAAAGATTTTCTTTATCAATAATCTCCAAAATTATTATTTTATTTAAACTATTTTTTGAAATGAAATTTTTTTTTTCTTCTTTAATTTTAATTATATCTTTTAATATATATTTTATTAATCATCCTTTATCAATAGGATTAATAATCTTAATTCAAACTTTCTTAATTTGTATTTTGTCCGGAATAATAATAAAAACTTATTGATTTTCTTATATTTTATTTTTAACTTTTTTAGGTGGTTTATTAGTACTTTTTATTTATGTTTCTAGAATCGCTTCAAATGAATTATTTTACAAATCTTTTTTTATAAATTATTTGAATATAAGTTTAATTATTATTTTATTTTTTACTTTAATTTTTTTTTATAATTTAAAATGAATAAATTTAACAATTAATTTAGATATAATAAATTTTTTCAATGAAAATATTATCATTAATAATGAAAATAAAATTAATTTAAATAAACTTTATAATTCTCAAACTTTTTTAATTATAATAATAATAATTATTTATTTATTTATTACATTAATTGCAGTAGTAAAAATTACAAATATTTTTTTTGGCCCTTTACGATCAAATTTTAACTAATGAAAAAAAAATTTTTACCATTATTAAAAACAAACCCTATTTTAAAAATTATTAATAATTCTTTAATTGATTTACCTTCTCCATCAAATATTTCTATTTGATGAAATTTTGGATCTTTATTAGGATTATGTTTAATAATTCAAATTGTTACAGGTCTTTTTTTAACAATATATTATACAGCAAATGTTGATATAGCTTTTTATAGAGTAAATTATATTACACGAAATGTAAACTATGGTTGAATAATTCGAACTCTACATGCTAATGGAGCTTCTTTTTTTTTTATTTGTATTTATTTTCATATTGGACGAGGAATTTATTATGAATCATTTAATTTAAAAAATACTTGATTAATAGGAGTAATTATTCTATTTTTACTAATAGCTACTGCTTTTTTAGGATATGTCTTACCTTGAGGTCAAATATCTTTTTGAGGAGCAACTGTAATTACAAATTTATTATCTGCTATTCCTTACTTAGGTAGAACTTTAGTGAATTGAATTTGAGGGGGATTTGCTATTGATAATGCTACTTTAACTCGATTTTATACTTTCCACTTTATTTTACCTTTTATTATTTTAATAATAGTAATAATTCACTTATTATTTTTACATCAAACTGGCTCTAATAATCCTTTAGGTATTAATAGTAATATAGATAAAATTCCTTTTCATCCTTTTTTTTCTTTTAAGGATTTAGTTGGATTTTTTATATTATTATTTTTTTTAATTATGTTAACTTTAACTAATCCCTTTTTATTAGGTGATCCAGATAATTTCGTACCTGCAAATCCTTTAGTTACTCCTATCCATATTCAACCAGAATGATATTTTTTATTTGCTTATGCCATTTTACGCTCAATTCCCAATAAATTAGGGGGAGTAATCGCTTTGGTTATATCAATTTTAATTTTAATAATTTTACCTTTTACAAGAAATAAAAAAATTCAAGGTAATCAATTTTATCCAATAAATCAAATTTTATTTTGAACTTTAATTTCAACAATTATTTTACTAACATGAATTGGAGCTCGTCCTGTTGAAGAACCTTATATAATTACTGGTCAAATTTTAACAATTATTTATTTTTCTTATTATATTATTACCCCTATTATTAATAAAATATGAGATAATTTAATTTTTAACTAATTAATGAGCTTGTAAAAGTATTTGTTTTGAAAACTTAAGAAAGAATAAATTATTCTATTAATTTACTAAAAAAATTTTTAAAAAAAAATTTTATAACCTAAAAAAAAGATTAAAAAATTTAATCTTAAAGGTAGATATCTTTTTCAAGCTAAATACATTAACTTATCATAACGATAACGAGGTAAAGTACCCCGTACTCAAATAAATAAAAATGAAATAAAAACTAATTTTATAAAAAAAATTATATTTAAAGTAAAACCTCCTATATATAATACTACCAATAATAATCTTATAAATAAAATTCTTGAATATTCCGCTAAAAAAATTAAAGCAAACCCCCCTCTTCTATACTCGATATTAAACCCTGAAACTAATTCTCTTTCTCCCTCAGCAAAATCAAAAGGAGTTCGATTAGTTTCAGCTAATCTAGAAGAAAATCAAATTAATATTAAAGGAAATATAAATAATAAAAATCAATTAAATTTTTGTAAATATATAAAAAAAATTAAATTAAAATTTATAATTATAATAATTCTAGATAATATAATTAAAGCTAATCTAACTTCATAAGAAATAGTTTGAGCTACTGCTCGTAATCTACCTAATAAAGAATAATTAGAATTTGATGATCAACCAGCAATTATAATAATATAAACTCCTAAACCTCTACAACAAAAAAAAAATAATAAACCTAAATTAAATCTTACAAAATTAAAATAATAAGGAATTAATATTCATATCATTAATGATAATAAAAATCCAATAATAGGAGATAAATAGTAAATTAAAAAATTAGATAAATTTGGATAAGTTTGTTCCTTAATAAACAATTTAATTCCATCAGAAAAAGGTTGTAAAATCCCAATTATACCAACTTTATTAGGACCTTTACGAATTTGAATATAACCTAAAACTTTACGTTCTATTAAAGTTATAAATGCAACACCAATTAATACACCTAAAATAAGAAATAAAACCCCAAAAATAATTATAAGTATATCTTTAATAAACATATACTATTTATATAAATAAATTTATACATTAATGATTCCTAAAACCATCACATTCTTTCTGCCAAAATAGTTAATTAACTTAATAATATTATTTATTAAAAAATTATTTTAAATATTTAATCCTTTCGTACTAAAATATTTAATATTATTAAAGATAGAAACCAACCTGGCTCACACCGGTTTGAACTCAGATCATGTAAGATTTTAATGATCGAACAGATCAAAATTTTAAACTTCTGCATTTATATTTTATCTTAATCCAACATCGAGGTCGCAAACTTTTTTTTTTATAAGTACTAAAAAAAAAAATTACGCTGTTATCCCTAAGGTAATTTAATTTTATAATCAAAATTTTTGGATCATTTATTCAATTATTCATGTTTTTTATTTAAAAAGTTATTTTAATTTTTTTATCACCCCAACAAAATTTTATTTTAAATTTTAATTTAATATTTATAAATAATTTTAATTTAAAATAAAATAAAACTCTATAGGGTCTTCTCGTCTTTTAATTTAATTTTTGCTTTTTAACAAAAAAATTAAATTTTATATTTTATAAAGAAACAATTTATTTTTTATCTACTCTTTCATACAAGTTTTCAATTAAAAAACTATTGATTATGCTACCTTTGTACAGTTAAAATACTGCAGCCCTTTAATTTCTCAGTGGGCAGAATGGACTTTAAATTAATTCAAAAAGACATGTTTTTGATAAACAGGTAAAAATATATTTTTGTCGAATTCTTTTTTATAAAATTAATTTAATTATTAATTTTTAATTTTTAATTATATACTAATTTTATCATTATAACAATATTTATTTTAATAAAATATTTTTTTTTATAAAAATCTAAATATTTAATAAAAATTTTATTTTTTTAAAAATTATTTATAAAAAACTAAATTTTTTAAAAAATATAAATTTTATTAATTTTTAAATTAATTATTTTTATTATAAATTTCTATTAAAAAGATTATCCCTTATAATATTTAAATTTAAATAAAATAAATTAAATAAATAATTATTTTAAATTTAAATTATAAATTAAATTTATTTCTAAAAAAACTAGATATATTTTAAAACAATTAACATTTCATTTTTAATTAATTATTAAAAATAATTTTTTTACATTAATTTTATTAATTAATTAACTTTTTAAAATTCGAGAAATTTATATTAAATAAGATTTTATTTATAAACTCTGATACACAAGATACATAAATTTAATACTACTTAAAATTAATTTAATTTTAATTTATTTCAAATTTCTTTTACAATACTATTTTTTTATAAAAATTTCAATTTTTTCTATAAATTATACTTTAACCCCTCAATTAAAATATTTTTATATTAAAATTATTTTTATTAATTTTTATTTATTAATTTTTATTTTTCAAATTAAATGTAATTACATTATCTTTTCAATGTAAATGAAATACTTATTAAGCTATAATTTGATCTTTCTAGAAACACTTTCCAGTATCTCTACTTTGTTACGACTTATTTCAATTTTAATATGAAAGCGACGGGCAATATGTACATATTTTAATTAAAAATCATTTTAAAAAACTATATAAAATTACATTTAAATCCAATTTCAATTAAAATTTTAATTTTAATATCCAAAAATAATTTTATTGTAATCCATCATATTCTTAAATATAAACTACATCTTGATCTGATTTAATTTTATTTTTAAATTTTAAAATATTAATATTTATAAAAAATATTTTTTTAACAACGATATATAAATTTTTAATTTAAGTAAATTTATTCGTGGATTATCAATAATTAGACAGATTCCTCTAAATTAACTAAAATACCGCCAAATTATTTAAATTTCAATAAATAATTATTTATTACTTTGGTAAAGATTTTACATTCTAATAATAGGGTATCTAATCCTAGTTTTTTATAAAATTTATTAAATCATTTCAAATTAAATTTTTTTAAATTAAAATTTCACTTAATAATTTAATTTTTTATTTAATTTTTTTATTAAATTTATTAAAAACCAATAAAATTTAATTTATAATTTGTATAACCGCAACTGCTGGCACAATATTTGTTTATATTTTTTATATTACTAAATCATAATTTCTTATATATTTAATATTAATTACTATAATTTTAAGTTTATTATTATTTAAATAAAAAATTTTACTAAAATTTATATGTAAAACAAATTTTTAATAAATTTTTTAAACTATTAAAATTTTTACTTATGATTTTTTTAAAAAATAGATTTTTTTTTTTTTTAATAAAAAAATTTATATTATTATTAATATATTTATTTATAAATATATATATATATATATATATAAATTTTTATATTATTATAAAAATTATATATAATTATAAATTTTTTATAATTTCTTTCAAACTTTTTTCTAATAATTATTTTTTAATTAAATTTGCTATTAGAATTTATATAATTAAAAAATTATATTAAATTATTAAGATTATATATAAATATAAATTTTTATATTAATAATAATAATAATAATATACATATATATATATATAAATTTTTATATTATTATAAAAATTATATATAATTATAAATTTTTTATAATTTCTTTCAAACTTTTTTCTAATAATTATTTTTTAATTAAATTTGCTATTAGAATTTATATAATTAAAAAATTATATTAAATTATTAAAATTATATATAAATATAAATTTTTATATTAATATGAAAATTATATATAATTATAAATTTTTTAATTTTATTATTTATTAATTAATTTAATTTAAGTTTTTATAAAACCGTAGTTTTATTTTTTTTATTAAATAAATAAATAAAAAATTATAATAAAAAACTTTTTTTTTATTTATTTTAAAATAAAATAGTTTTAACCTATTTATTAACCATAATTTTATTTTTTTACATAAAATAATTTTCAAACACA